GGTAATTCGGTACCAAATCGATGCAAACTCTGAATACTACATGTATAGCTAACCAGTAAGACTATGGGGGATAAGCTCCATTGTCAAGAGGGAAACAGCCCAGATCACCAGCTAAGGCCCCTAAATAATTACTAAGTGGCAAAGGAGGTGGGAAGACTTAAACAACCAGGAGGTTTGCTTAGAAGCAGCAATCCTTTAAAGAGTGCGTAATAGCTCACTGGTCGAGTAATCCTGCGCCGAAAATGAACGGGACTAAGTAATTTGCCGAAGCTGTGAGATTAAAAAACTAATACTAATTAGATAATCGGTAGGGGAGCGTTCTGTTCTAGATTGAAGCGTTAGCGTAAGCGGGCGTGGACGAAGCAGAAGTGAGAATGTCGGCTTGAGTAGCGAAAACATAGGTGAGAATCCGATGCCCTGAAAACCTAAGGTTTCCTCCGGAAGGCTCGTCCGCGGGGGGTAAGTCAGGACCTAAGGCGAGGCTGAAAAGCGTAGTCGATGGACAATGGGTTAATATTCCTATACTATTCTTTATTGGCAACGAGGGACGAAGACAGCTAGACTAGCCAAATATTGGTTATTGGTTTAAGTATACGAGGTGTTGAGAAGTAGAGAAAATACTTTGAGCTGAGTTATGAATACGGAATAATGTGTGCATTATCTGAAGTAGTTGATGTTATGCTTCCAAGAAAAGCTTGCACTGTCATAAATAAAGAATACCTGTACTCTAAACCGACACAGGTGGGTTGGTAGAGTATACCAAAGGGCGCGAGATAACTCTCTCTAAGGAACTCGGCAAAATAACCCTGTAACTTCGGGAGAAGGGGTACCTATTAGGTTGCAATAACAAGGTCCAAGCGACTGTTTACCAAAAACACAGGTCTCCGCTAAGTTGTAAGACAACGTATGGGGGCTGACGCCTGCCCAGTGCCGGAAGGTTAAAGAAGTTGGTTAGTTATTAACGACGCTGATGACTGAAGCCCCGGTGAACGGCGGCCGTAACTATAACGGTCCTAAGGTAGCGAAATTCCTTGTCGGGTAAGTTCCGACCCGCACGAAAGGCGTAACGATTTGGACACTGTCTCAGAGAGAGACTCGGTGAAATAGACTTGTCTGTGAAGATGCGGACTACCTGCACCAGGACAGAAAGACCCTATGAAGCTTTACTGTAACTTGAAATTGGTTTCGGGTTTTATTTGCGCAGCATAGGTGGGAGGCTTTGATGTTAGTCTTACGGGATTAATGGAGCCATCAGTGAGATACCACTCTAATAAAACTAGAACTCTAACTCTATACCGTTAGCCGGTTAGGGGACAGTTTCAGGCGGGCAGTTTGACTGGGGCGGTCGCCTCCTAAAAGGTAACGGAGGCGTACAAAGGTTTCCTCAGATCGGTCAGAAATCGATCGTAGAGTGCAAAGGCAAAAGGAAGCTTGACTGTGAGACCTACAAGTCGAACAGAGACGAAAGTCGGTCTTAGTGATCTGGCGATATTGAGTGGAAAAGTCGTCACTCAACGGATAAAAGTTACTCTAGGGATAACAGGCTGATCTCCCCCAAGAGTTCACATCGACGGGGAGGTTTGGCACCTCGATGTCGGCTCATCGCATCCTGGGGCGGTAGTACGTCCCAAGGGTTGGGCTGTTCGCCCATGAAAGCGGTACGTGAGCTGGGTTCAGAACGTCGTGAGACAGTTCGGTCCATATCCGGTGTAGGCGTTAGAGTATTGAGAGGATTCTTCTTTAGTACGAGAGGACCGAGAAGAACATACCGCTGGTGTACCAGTTATCATACCAATGGTAAACGCTGGGTAGCTACGTATGGAAAGGATAACCGCTGAAAGCATCTAAGTGGGAAGCCCACCTCAAGATGAGTACTCTTATTGTGAGAACAAGTAAGATCACGGCAAGACTAGCCGTTCACATATTATTCTTTCGAGGATAGTTGTAAGATAGGCATTAAGTGGAAGTGTAGTAATATATTAAGCTGAGATGTACTAACAGATCGAGGACTTGAACTTTTTTCTAGCTTTAAAATTTATTGTCTTGGTGTTTAAAGGATAGTGGAACCACATTGACCCATTTCGAACTCAATGGTGAAACACTATCACAGTAACAATACTTAAGGAGGAGTCCTTTGGGAAGATAGCTTATGCCTGGACTTTTAAACTTCCCTAAAATTCTGAATATATTATCATCAAGAAATTTGAAATACTATTCCTTAAGGTTTTATAATTTTTGTTCAATGGAGATAGAATATGCAATCATAGAGGCAAGTGGAAGACAATTTTGGGTTGAACCTAAAAAATTTATCGAGTTTAATAGGTTGATGCTTAAAATTGGGAGTACAATCTTAATCCGACGAATATTATTCGCTAAAAGCAAAACTTCAACGCATATTGGTCAGCCCTACTTACAAAATATTTTAGTGAGAGGGAAAATAAGTAAACATTTTTTAGGGCCGAAAATTCTTGTCTTTAAAATGAAACCAAAAAAAAAATATCGCAAAAAGATAGGGCATAGACAAAAAATGACAAGATTACTAATCCATAAAATCGAATAAAATTTTTTTTTTAATATATCGATCACTTTAATTAATATAACTAGTATATTGGTTTACTTATAAAATATAAATTCGGAGTATAAATAATTGTGTCTATTGGAATATTTGGGAACAAAATTGGGATGACGCAAATTTTTGATAAGAACGGCCTAGCTTTACCTGTTACGGTAGTAAGTGTTGGTCCTTGTTTTATAACTCAACTTAAAACAAAAGAAATTAACGGTTACGATGCAGTTCAAATTGGTTATTCAAAAGGGCATACTTCTAAATTTAGTAAAGCGGAATTAGGCCATTTAGAAAAAAATGGCTTACCACCTTTATTTCATTTATGTGAATATAAAGTCCAAGATTTAAAAAATTATTCCTTAGGGCAAATATTAACTGTAGATAATTTTAAAGTTGGGAGTTTTGTTAATGTTACTGGTAAATCTATCGGAAAAGGATTTAGTGGTAATCAAAAAAGACATAAATTTAAGCGTGGACCAATGACTCATGGCTCAAAAAATCACAGAGCTCCAGGTTCAATTGGGCCCGGAACGACTCCAGGTCGAGTATTTCCTGGTAAACTAATGGCTGGACAACTCGGCGCAAAGAAAATTACTGTATCTAAATTAGAAATTTTAGGTATTGATGATAAACAAAACCTTTTAATTTTAAAGGGTAACGTTCCAGGCAAACCAGGTAATTTATTAAATATAATTAACTCACATTAGTGATCTTAGACTAATTTTTTGTAAACAAAAAAATGACAAGTTATTACTAATAAAGTATTATAAAATTTTTATACTAAAGCTTATTGTTTCATACTAAATTAATTTAAAGAGGTTGATCATGATTACATTTTTGGACTTTTATAAACGCTTAACAAAAAAATCTAATCCTAATGTTAAAAAAGATAAAATTTTAACTTTTCCTACGAAAGTTTTAACTGGGAGTGATACTAGTAAAGAAACAGTAACTTTAACTTTAAAGATAAAAGAAGGACAAGAAACCAATAATTATATTATTTATCGTGCATATATTGCACAAAGAACAAATGAAAGACAAGGAACTGTAAATACTTTAACTAGAGCAGAAGTTAAAGGTGGAGGCCGTAAACCTTGGAAACAGAAAGGAACTGGTCGAGCTCGTGCAGGCTCAAATCGATCACCTCTTTGGAAAGGTGGTGGTGTTTCTTTTGGCCCTAAACCAAAAATATACACTAATAAAATAAATCGTAAAGAATGGCAATTAGCTGTAAGAAGTTTAATTATATTAAAAGAACCAATCATTACTGTAATTGATCATGATTTTAGTTCTATTACTAAAACTAATGATTTCATAAATTTATTTCAAACATGTAATGTAAACTTTTCTCAAAAGATAACACTTATTGTACCAACAATAGCAGAAAGTTTATTTAAGGCAACACGAAACATAAAAACAACTAATATAATGCGTGCAGATACTTTAAATTTAATAACACTTTTAGAGTCTGACTACTTATTTATTAGTAAAGATAGTTTAAAAATAATTGAGGAAACTTATAATGGCTAGAATAAATCTCAGTTCAAGTGTTGATTTGATCAAATATCCCCTTATAACTTCTAAGACAAATTTATTATTTGAAAATAATCAATATACTTTTTTGGTAGACCCCAGGTTAAATAAAGTGAGTATAAAGAAAGCAATTGAATTTTTATTTAATGTTAAAATAATTAAAATTAATAGTTGTAATTTACCTAAAAAAAAACGTCGTGTAGGACAATTTACAGGTATTAGACCACGTTATAAAAAAGTAATCGTTAAATTAGCGAAAGATAATAAAATTGATCTCTTTTCTAATAACTAATAAATAAACTATTAAATAAAGAGGAAGAGGAGAGACATTTATGGCTATTCGTATTTGTAAAGTTTATACTGTTGGAACAAGAAATACTGTTTTTTCTTCTTTCGAAGAAATAACTAAATCAAAACCAGAGAAAAAATTAATTGGGAAAAATCATCGAAAAAAAGGTCGTAATAATCAAGGTTTAGTTACAACACGTCACCATGGAGGTGGTCATAAAAGACGTTATCGTATTATAGATTTCAAACGTAAAAAACATGATATTGTTGGTTTAGTCTTTGCTATAGAATATGATCCAAATCGTAATGCTAGAATTGCATTAATTCATTATGAAAATGGTGATAAAACTTATATTATTTGTCCTGACTCTTTAAAAGTTGGTAGTAAAATTATGTCCGGTCCGAATGCCCCTCTTGAAATTGGTAATGCATTGCCTTTAGAAAAAATACCTTTAGGTACATCTATACATAATATAGAATTATCTTATAATAAGGGTGGGCAAATTGTTAGAGCTGCAGGAACTTCCGCACGAATATTAGCAAAAGAAAGTGATTATGTTACAGTACGTTTACCATCTAAAGAAATTAGGATTATCCATAAAAATTGTTATGCAACAATTGGTAGTGTCAGTAATAGAGATCATAATAATATTAAACTAGGAAAGGCAGGTCGTAAGCGTTGGCTTGGCATAAGACCAACAGTTCGAGGTTCTGTAATGAATCCTTGTGACCATCCTCATGGTGGTGGTGAAGGGCGAGCAACAATCGGCCGACCAAAAGCATACACACCTTGGGGTAAAGCAGCACTTGGAGTTAAAACAAGAAAAAAAGAAAAGTATAGTGATATCTATATAGTTCGTTCTAGAACTTAAAATTAAATAGTTTTATAATCTTATCTCTCATTAAATTTATGACAAGATCTTTTCGTAAAGGCCCTTTTATAGCTTACCATTTGCTACAAAAAATTGAAAGAATGAATGAAACCGGTAAAAAAAAATCTATTAAGACTTGGTCACGTTCATCTATGATTATCCCATCAATGATTGGGCATACAATATCAGTATATAATGGTAAAAAACATATACCACTCTTTATTTCGGAGCAGATTATTGGTCATAAACTTGGAGAATTTATACCAACGAGAAACTTTCGTTCACACATTAAAAGTAGTGATAGAAGATCAAAAAAAAAATAAAATTTAAAAGACAAATAAATGGAAAATAAACAAACAGCAAAAGCTGTAAGTAAGTATATTAGAATATCATCAAATAAAGTTCGACGTGTCTTAGACCAGATTCGTGGTCGTTCCTATTTAGAGGCTTTAATGCTATTACAATTTATGCCATACAGAGCTTGTGGGCCAATTTGGCAAGTATTAAATTCAGCAGCGACAAATGCAGAAAATAATAATGGGTTAAATAAAGAAAACTTAATTATTAAAACTGCATTTGCTGATCAAGGGCCAGTTTTAAGAAGGTTTAGACCGCGTGCTCAAGGTAGAGGATACCAAATTCGTAAACCAACTTGTCATATTACCATAATTCTAGAAACTACTAATTAGGAAATTCATAAATAAATTGTTAACAAAATAAAAACTAGATTAAATTATGGGACATAAAACACATCCTTTAGGCTTTAGGCTAGGAATCGTGCAAGAAGATAGATCGTTATGGTATAGTGGAACAAATTCTTATATTTCTTTTTTAAAAGAAGATTATAAAATTCGTGAATATATATATAAATTTTTACTTTTAAACAAAGTTGGTTATTCAGGGATTACTAAATTAATTATTAAACGTGATGAAACAAAAAAACGAATATATATTGAAATACAATCAGTCGTTCCTGGTCGTATAGTAGGTAAATCAGGAGCTTTCTTACGAACATTGGACCAAGAACTTAGTATTCTACTAAAAAATTACAAAGTTTTAATTAATATTGTTGAAATTACAAAGCCCTATACAGAAGCTAGTATACTAGTTGATGTTTTAGTGAAAAAGCTTGAAGAAAGGGTTTCATTTCGTATGTGTATCCGAGAAATTTTGAAACGTTATAGAACAGAAGATGAGCTAAAAGGAATTAAAGTCCAAATTGCAGGACGTTTAAATGGTGCAGAAATTGCTAGAACAGAATGGGTTCGTGAAGGACGTGTCCCTCTTCAAACGTTACGGGCTAATATTGATTATTCATATAAAACAGCTCAAACAACATATGGTATTTTAGGAATTAAGATTTGGCTTTTTAAAAATGAAATATTAACAAAAAAAATTACTTAAAAATTTTAACAAAATGCTTAGTCCTAAAAAAACAAAATTTAGAAAACAACACCGTGGCAGATTAAAAGGTAAGGCATCAAGAGGGAATACTATTAATTTTGGAGATTATGCTATTCAAGCTTTAGAACCAACGTGGTTAACTTCACGTCAAATTGAAGCTACTCGAAGAACAATCACTAGATACACAAAGCGTGGTGGAAAATTATGGATAACAGTTTTTCCAGACAAACCAATAACTGCTAGAGCTGCTGAATCCAGAATGGGATCAGGAAAAGGGACCGTTGAATATTGGGTAGCTATAGTTAAACCTGGTCATATCTTGTTTGAATTAAGTGGAGTCCCTTTAAAACTTGCAAAGGATGCATTGGAAATTGCTTCTTATAAGTTACCAATTAAAACTAAATTCTTAACAAAGAGAAATTAAAAACGATAATTAAAATTTGATATGAGTCTACCAAAAATCGATGAGGTTATAAGTTTAACAAATAGGGAATTAGAAGACGAAATTTTGAACGTGAAAAAAGAATTGTTTAAATTACGCTTACGACGTGGCACGAAACAATCTTTTAAATCACATCAAATAAAGCATAGTAAACATCGGCTATCTCAACTTTTAATGATAAGAAAAAGTAATAAACAAAAATTAGAGTAGCAATAATAAATGCATTTAAAAATTTAGTAACTAAGGACGGTGAATGTATGGTTAAATTACAAAGACTTGGGATTGTCATAAGCGATAAAATGCAAAAAAGTGTTGTTGTTGCAGTTGAGTATCGTTATAAGCATAAATTTTATTCAAAAGTTATTGTACGAACAAAACGTTATTTAGCTCATGATCCAGAAGATAGTTGTAATATTGGTGACAAGATTTTATTAGAAGAAAGTAGACCATTAAGTAAAAAGAAACGTTGGGTAGTTAAAGAAATATTAAATAAAGCAGTAATCGTTAATTAAGGTTAAAAGATTTATTATGATACAACCACAAACGTATTTAACGGTAGCAGATAATACAGGTGCAAAAAAAATCATGTGTATTCGTGTACTAGGAGGTCGACGCAAATATGCTAGACTTGGAGATGTTATTATTGGTGTTGTAAAAGAAGCAACACCTAATATGCTAACGAAAAGATCAGATATAGTTAAAGCTGTAGTAATTAGAACAAAAAAAGCTGTTTCAAGAAAGGATGGTACAACAATTAGATTTGATGATAATGCTGCTGTTATTATTAATATTGATAAAAATCCTAAAGGAACAAGAATTTTTGGTCCAATTGCAAGAGAAATTAGAGATAAAGATTTTACTAAAATTGTTTCATTAGCTCCCGAGGTGATTTAAATGAAAAAAAAAGCTATGTTACAACTAAAAGTCCACGTAAAAATAGGGGAAAAAGTAAAAGTCATTTCTGGAAAAGAAAAAGGGAAAATAGGTCTTGTGAAAAAAATTTTAAAACAAAAAAATAGACTTATTATTGAGGGGATCAATATAGGAGTTAAACATATAAAACCTTCACGACCTGGACAAAATGGAGAAATTAAAAGAATTGAATTTCCTATCCATAGTTCAAATGTATCACTTTATCAGGAGTAATTTATTATGATAAAAAATGATGAGACCAAATCAAAAAATTTAAGACTCCTATATAAAGAGCTAATATTTGTAAATTTAATCAAACAGTTTGATTATAAAAATAATCATCAAGTTCCAAAACTACTTAAAATCCAAGTAAATCGTGGTTTAGGTGTAGATGGGCAAAATAATAAAACTCTACAAAAATCCGTTGAAGAAGTACGTTTAATTACTGGCCAACAGCCAATTTTAACGAAGGCGAAAAAATCTATTGCTGGTTTTAAGGTTAGGGAAGAAATGGTTTTAGGAATAACGGTAACTCTTAGAAATAAAAAAATGTATGCTTTTTTAGAAAAATTAATTCATATAGTTTTACCGAGAATTAGAGATTTTCGAGGATTAAGTTTAAAAGGGTTTGATCGTAATGGGAATTATAATTTTGGGTTGAAAGAACAATTAGTCTTCCCAGAAATTAGTTATGAAAATGTAGACCAAATTAAAGGTTTTAATATTTCTATAGTAACAACAGCAAAAACAAAAAATGAGGGTATTGCTCTTCTAAAAGAATTTGGTTTCCCATTAACTGATTAAAAAGGAGTATTAAAATATAGTGACCACAGATATTATTGCAGATACATTAACTCGTATTAGGAATGCAAATATGGTTCGCCATCAAATTGTACGAGTAGTAAATACTAAAATAACGTTTTCAGTTGTAAAAATACTAAAAGAAGAAGGGTATATTTCTAATTTTGAGGAAATTGAGATTTCAAATAGAAAATATTTATTAGTTTGTTTAAAATATCATACTCAAAAGCGACAACCAATTATTACAGGGATTAAAAGAATCAGTAAACCAGGTTTAAGAATTTATGTAAATAAAAGTAATTTACCTAATGTTTTGAGTAATTTAGGAATAGCAATATTATCAACATCAAAAGGTATTTTAACTAATAATAAAGCGAAAAAATTAGGCGTTGGTGGTGAAATTATTTGTTATATTTGGTAATAAAGGTTTAAAATTATATGGGAAGAATAGGTAAATTACCAATAGAGGTACCATCAAATGTTCAAGTTAATATAGATGATAAAACTGTTCAAGTTGCAGGACCACAAGGTAAAATTTTTAGAACAATCTCAGACTTAATTTCTGTTGAATTACGCGATAATTTTATTTATGTTACTAAGGCTGAAGAGAGCAGAATTGCAAATCAACTTTATGGATTAACAAGAACGTTAATTAATAATATGGTTGTTGGTGTTTCACAAAAATTTGAACGAACACTTCAACTTGAAGGAGTCGGTTATCGTGCTCAATTACAGAATAAAGATTTAGTTTTAAATTTAGGTTATAGTCATCCAGTTTTAATAGAAATACCTTTAGGGATTGATATTAAAGTAGAAAAAAATATAGGAATAATTATTACAGGTTTTGATAAGGAGCTTGTTGGACAATTAGCAGCAACAATAAGAAGTAAACGTCCTCCTGAGCCATATAAAGGTAAGGGTGTATTATATAAAGGTGAAATTATTAAACGTAAAGTAGGAAAATCAGGTAAATAATAAATTATGGGAAAACGAGAAAAAAAAAGAATTAAAGGTAATAAGCTTAAGCCACGTTTATCTGTATTCCGTTCTAATAATCATATTTATGCTCAAGTAATTGATGATTCTGCTTCAATAACGATTACAAGTTGTTCTACTTTAGAAACAGAAGTAAAAGCAAAATGTGAAAAAACTTCTAATAAACCAGCGTCTAGAATTGTTGGAGAAATTATTGGTAGTAGATTATTAGAACAAAATATTAACCAAATTGTATTTGATAGAGGGAAAAAAACCTACCATGGTAGGATTAAAGAAGTAGCTGAAGGCGCAAGATTAGCTGGATTATGTTTTTAATATTTGTCATTTTTAAATATAAATTTATTAAGTCTTTTAGCGCATATATGACAATTCAAAATAAAACGGATAGTTGGGAAAAAAGAGTAGTAAAAGTTTCTCGAGTTTCTAAAGTAGTAAAAGGCGGTAAAAAAATAAGCTTTAGAGCAACTGTTGTAGTTGGTGATATGGAACAGCAAGTTGGAGTCGGGGTTGGTAAAGCTGAAGAAGTTAGTACAGCAATAAAAAAAGCGGAAACTGATGCAAAAAAAAATGTAATAAATATTTCTATCGCGGAAGGTAAAACTATACCACATGCTACTATTGGTGTCGAATGTGGTTCTAAAGTCTTTATTAGACCCGCCGTACCAGGTACAGGTGTTATTGCGGGTGGGTCAGTAAGAATTGTTTTAGAACTAGCTGGAATTAAAAATATTCTTTCAAAACAACTTGGCTCTAATAATTCATTAAATAATGCTAGAGCTACGATAACGGCTTTAAAAAGTCTAAATACAATTAAACAAGTAATGGAAAAACGACAGATCTCGCTAGAACAAGTATTAGGTAAATAAAAAATCTGAAGATCTTTGTGGAAAAAATACTTGTTACTATAAAAACAATATCTATTTATTTAAATTTTTTCATGGATTTACAACTACGAAGTAAAAATACTCCCTCTCTTAAGCAACGGTTTTTTTTTACAATTGGTTTACTTACTCTAGTTAGGATTGGAAGTTTTATACCTTTACCTTATCTTGATATAAAAACTTTTTCTCCTGTTTTAGATCCTAATACTTCAACAACAACGGTTTCGTCAATTTTAAATCGTTTTTCTGGAGGTGGTAATGCTTCCTTTAGTATCTTAAGTCTTGGAATTTTACCGAATATAAACGCTTCCATAATAATTCAACTTTTAACAACAATTAGTCCAAGTCTTTTAAAATTACAAAAAGAAGAAGGAGAGTATGGTCGACGTAAACTTACGGATTACACAAGATATTTAACGTTTTTTTGCTCGATTATTGCAAGTGTTGTTGCAACTTATAGTTTCCGACCATTAATATTTAATTGGAATAGTATGGTTTTAACGCAAATAAGCTTGACTTTAATGGCAGGGTCAATGATTCTATTATGGTTTAGTGAGTTAATTACTAAAGATGGTATTGGTAATGGAACATCAATATTAATTTGTTTTAATATTGTTTCTAATTTTCCTGAACAACTTGGATCTATATTTTCAGTTTTATCAAAACAAAATATCCTAATTAGCGTTTTTATCAGTGGAATCTTTTTATTAACAACAGTTGGTTGCATTTATATAAATGACGCAATAGTAACTATACAATTAGTTTCAGCAAGCCAATTATCAAGGAATGTTAATAAACTTGGCTTATGGAATGAAAGTAAGTTACCTCTTCGAGTTAATCAAGCAGGTGTAATGCCCTTAGTATTTACATCTTCCGTTATGGTTATTTTATCCTCTCTTACGAATTTTCTTTATGGTAAATTACTAAGCATAGAGCTTTTTTCGTTTTTAAACTATCTTTCAACTAATGTGACCTTAGTTATTGGAAAAGGTTTTTATTGGTGCGCGTATGGAATTTTAGTTTTTTTTTTTACATCATTTTATTCTACAATCCTTTTGGATCCAAAGGATATGACAGAGCAATTTCGTAAAAATTCTGTAACTATAAAAGGTGTTCCTCCAGGAAAAGCTACAGAGAGTTATTTATCAATTACTATTAAAAGATTAACGATTTTAAATGCCATTTTTCTTGTTGTTGTTCTGGTAATACTCAATGGTTTAGAATATTTACTTCCTGTAGGAGATTTAAATTTACGTGGTTTTGGTTTAACTTCGCAACTTATCTTAGTTAACGTATTTGTAGATACTCTTAGAAAAGTAGAAAACTTATTAAATGCTGAAAAAATGTTTTAAGATTGAAGAAAATAACTTAAAACTAAAAATTATAAATATTATAGAATTTATTTAAATATGAAAGTTAGACCTTCAGTAAAAAAGATGTGTGAAAAGTGTAGAATTATAAAACGCCATGGCAGAGTACAAGTAATTTGCAGCAATCTTAAACATAAGCAACGACAAGGTTAAATTTAAAAAGAAAATGGAGATAAAATATGGTTCGATTTCTTGGAAGAGATCTAGCAAACAACAAACGAATTAAATATGCTTTGACATCAATTTATGGTATTGGTTTATCTCGGGCAAAAGAGATTTTAGACAAGGCAGGGTTAGAGAATGTTGATAGGGAAGGAATTAGGACTAAAGATTTATCTGATGAAGAGATTAGTAATATAAGAAAGGTTTTAGAAACAGATTATCAACTTGAAGCAGATCTATATCGTCTAACAAACTTGAATATAAAACGTTTAATGGAAAATGGCTCGATTAAAGGTCGCAGACATCGAGCAGGTTTACCAGTTAGAGGGCAACGAACAAGAACTAACGGAAGAACTCGACGAGGGGGGAAAAAAACAGTGGCAGGAAAAAATAAATAAACTATATAAATATAACTTAATCCCAGGTTGGGAGATGGAAAACTATGAAAAAAAAAATAAAGCGAACTATTGTTACTGGTACAATGCATGTTCACGCTACCTTTAATAATACAATTGTAACAATCAGTGATCTAAATGGAAATACGTTATCATGGGCATCTTCTGGGACGGTGGATTTTAAAGGCTCTCGTAAGGGTACTCCATTTGCTTCACAAAAAGCGGCTGAGAAGGCTGCTTTAATAGCTAAAGAAGCATATGGCCTTAAACGACTAGAAGTCGTTGTTAAAGGCTCAGGGCCAGGTAGAGAACCTGCTATTCGAGCTGTTTATCAAAAAGGAATAAGAGTTGTTTCTATTAAGGATGTTACATTTATACCTTATAATGGCTGTCGTCCTCCAAAACGTAGACGGGTTTAAAATTCTTCTCTTTTTAAAAAGGATATAATAAACCAAAATCAAAAATAAAAATAAGGAGGCCATCTATGCAAAACATTAGCAAATGCAAATGTGTCGACTCAGATTTACTAAGTCCAAGTGAGCTCTATGGACATTTTGTTTTTACTTCATTAGAACAAAGTGAAGGTAGCACAATTGGTAATATGTTACGACGTGTTTTATTATCAAATTTGTATGGTCTTAAAATAACTGGTGTGAGACTTCCTGATGCAACGCATAATGAATTTAATCTTCTAAATGGGGTACGTGAAGACTTTCTTGAAATTATGTTAAACTTAAAAGAAATTATTCTAAAAGATGATAACCAGATAGGGCAATCTTATCATGGATTATTAAAAATCCAAGGACCAGCAGTAGTTACTGCAAGTGCAATAACATTTTCGAAGGGAATTAAAGTATTAAATCCTAACAATTATTTATTAACGATTTCAGATAACTCATTCGTTGAAATACATTTAAAATTAGAACATGGTAAAGCTTACGTTTTAGCAAAAGATCAAAAACTCGAAGGATCAAAATATTTTTTACCTATTGATTCTAATTTTGCACCAGTTATAAAAGTGAATTCTTATGTTAAAGCATTACCTCAGCATGTTGAGAATACAAATGTAGAACTTCATGTAGAAATTTTTACCAATGGAAGTTTATTACCGCATCAAGCTCTTATACAAGCAAAAAATATGATAGGGTATATGTTGTCGCCAATTAACAAAATTGAATTCCCATGTTTAGGTCAAATGGGAAGCAAAGACCATACTTTAAGTATTACTAGCGAGAATGAAAAAATAATTGATTCAAAAAAAGAAAAGTCTACACAGGCTATACTTAAACCTAGTAAAAAAAAAGGCCAGAAAGAAAAAGACACAATTCTTAACAACCCGAATATGGGATCTAATGAAGAAAAAACACCTGAAGAACTATTACAGAAAAGAGTCAATGATATGGCTAATGGATCTTTAGAGTGTTTAAAGTTACCAAACCGTATAATTAAAGCATTAAAAAAATCTAATATAAATTATGCCTGGGAATTAATGGACTACGATTCTAGTGGGCCCCCTTATTTAAAAGATATAAAGGGTTTGGGTCCAAAATCAATTGCTGAAATAGAAAAAAATTTAAGCATCTTTTATGAACCACCTTTATAATTAATAATTTATATTAATACAATTTTTTATCGATATTTGACTTTATTCTATAATTTAATATATTTTATATTCATACTATTATTATGAAAGATACGTTTATTCCTTCGAAGCTTAATTTAAAACAACAATGGTATGTAATAGATGCAAAAGATAAATGTTTAGGACGATTAGCAACAGAAGTTTCTAATTTATTAAGAGGGAAAAACAAAACTATTTTTACTCCTTCTCAAGATATGGGTGATTATGTTGTAATAATCAATGCAAATAAGATAAATGTTAGCGGAAAGAAAAAATTCCAAAAGATATATTTTCGCCATTCTGGTAGACCTGGAGGTAAAACTATTGAAAATTTTGAAGAGTTACAATTACGTATTCCAGAACGTATTATTGAAAAAGCTGTTAAAGGAATGCTTCCGAAAAACCGTTTAGGTCGAAAACTATTTACAAAATTAAAAGTATACAAAGGTCAAGAACATCCTCATATGTCTCAAAAGCCTAAACCTATAGAATTATAATAATTAAAGTTTATGAACAATAAAAACCAAACACACCCTAATATTTATGGGATTGGTAGAAAAAAAGAATCAACAGCAATCGTTTATTTAGTTCCTTTTTCTGAATCAACTTCTACCGTGACATGTGAAGTAAATGGACATAAAGCAGAACATTATTTTCAACAAAATTTTACTTATTTAAATCAAATAAATTTACCTTTAAAGACTGTAAAATTGGATAAAAAATATAAGATTATCGCAAATGTTAAAGGTGGAGGTTTGACTGGTCAAGCCGATTCAATAAAATTGGCAATTGCCAGAGCTCTTTGTAAAGTCGATAAGTTAAATTTTCGACCTATCTTAAAATTTGAAGGTTTTTTAACACGTGATGCACGAGTTAAAGAACGTCGTAAATACGGTTTAAAAAAAGCTCGAAAAGCCTCTCAATATTCAAAACGTTAATTAAAATTAATATTTTAGTATATAATTATTACAAACAGCATTTCTATTTAATATGCCAAAAGACAATATACATCCAAAATGGTTTGATGAAGCAAAAGTTTATTATGATGGACAATTAATTATGGTTGTAGGTTCAACAAAACCTGAGCTACATGTTGATATTTGGTCAGGGAATCATCCTTTTTATACAGGGTCGCAACGAATAATAGATACTGAGGGTCGAGTTGAAAGATTTTTAAAAAAATATAAGATTGAAGAGTCAGCCAGCTAATTGAAATTAATAAAATAATAAATATTTGAAATTATGCCCACTATACAACAATTAATTAGAGTACGTCGTAAAAAAATTCAACCTAGAACAAAATCTCCTGCATTAAAGAGTTGTCCTCAACGAAGAGGGGTGTGTACTAGAGTTCATACAATAACACCAAAAAAACCGAATTCAGCAATAAGAAAAGTTGCTCGAGTGAGATTAACTTCTGGTTTTGAGGTAACAGCGTATATACCTGGTATTGGTCATAATTTACAAGAACATTCTGTAGTTTTACTTCGTGGTGGAAGAGTAAAAGATTTACCTGGTGTACGTTATCACATTATCAGAGGCACTCTTGATACAATTGGAGTTAAAGATAGACGTCAAGGTCGTTCAAAATATGGGATGAAAAAACCAGTAAAATAATAAAAGGTTAATAAAATAAATTATGTCACGTCGTACAAATAGAAAAAGAAAATTCCCTAACGCGGATGCAGTTTATGATAGTTTTTTGGTTAATTTAATGATATCCAAGATTTTAAAAAGTGGTAAAAAAACTGTCGCCCAAAAAATAATTTATGAAGCATTTGATATCATAAAACAGAGAACAAATAGCCAACCATTAAAAATATTTGAGAAAGCAGTAAAAAATGTTAGTCCAGCAGTAAAAATAAAGTCTAAACGTGTTGGAGGTTCAACATATCAAGTTCCAATTGAGGTTAAAAAATTTAGAGGTATCAATTTAGGTTTATGTTGGATTATTCAATTTGCTAGACAACGCTCTGGAAAAACTATCGCAATCAAATTAGCAAATGAAATCATTGATGCGTCTAAAGGTTCTGGTAATTCAATTCGTAAACGGGATGAAACCCATAGAATGGCAAGATCAAATAAAGCTTTTGCTCATTTCCGTTCATAATTATTTTTATTAATTAAATAGTATTTAATTAATCGCCAAAAGTAAAAAATAAAATAAAAATAAAAAAGGAGTAACTAATATGGCTCGTGAAAAATATGACCGTACGAAACCGCATATTAATATTGGAACAATTGGCCATGTAGATCATGGTAAAACTACATTAACTGCTGCAATTACTGCTGTTTTAGCATTAGCAGGAGATGCAAATGCAAAAAAATATGAAGATATTGATGCTGCACCTGAAGAACGTGCACGTGGAATCACAATAAACACTGCTCATGTTGAATATGAAACTGAAACTCGTCATTATGCACATGTGGATTGTCCTGGTCATGCGGATTACGTTAAAAATATGATTACTGGTGCAGCACAAATGGATGGGGCTATTTTAGTTGTTTCAGCTGCTGATGGTCCAATGCCTCAAACACGCGAACATATTTTATTGTCTAAACAAGTTGGTGTACCTCATATTGTCGTATTTTTAAATAAAGAAGATCAAGTTGATGATCTAGAATTGGTAGAATTAGTAGAATTAGAAGTTAGAGAATTATTATCAAATTATGATTTCCCTGGCGATGATATTCCCATTGTTACAGGTTCAGCATTACAAGCTCTAGATGCTATAAGTAATGAGCCTTCTCTAAAAAAAGGTGATAATAAATGGGTTGATAAAATTTATAGTTTAATGGAATCAGTTGATAGTTATATTCCAACACCAATTAGAGATGTCGATAAATCATTTTTAATGGCTATTGAGGATGTTTTTTCAATTACTGGTCGAGGTACAGTAGCTACTGGTAAAATTGATCGTGGGATTGTAAAAGTTGGTGAAGCAGTAGACTTAGTTGGTTTAGGTGATACAAAATCAACAACAGTGACAGGTGTTGAGATGTTCCAAAAAACATTAGAAGAAGGTGTTGCTGGTGATAATGTTGGAATCTTATTACGTGGTATACAGAAAGGTGAAATAGAACGTGGAATGGTTTTAGCTAAACCAGGAACAATTACTCCTCATAATACATTTGAATCTGAACTTTATATTTTAACAAAAGAAGAAGGTGGTCGTCATACTCCATTTTTCCCTGGTTATAGACCTCAATTTTACGTACGAACAACTGACGTTACTGGAGAAATTTTAAGTTTTATTACGGATGAAGGTGAGAAAACTTTAATGGTAATGCCTGGCGATCGTGTTAAAATGACAGCAAAATTAATTTCTTTAATTGCTATTGAAGAAGGAATGCGATTTGCTATTCGTGAGGGTGGAAGAACTATTGGTGCTGGAGTTGTTTCAAAAATTATTCAATAAATAATATTTTTATGTCAAAAGAAAAAATACGCATTACTTTACACTCTTTTAATCACTTAATTTTAAATGGATGCTGTAAAAAAATATCAGAGGTTTTAATTAATGAAAAATCAGTTTTAAAAGTTGCAGGTCCGATATCTTTTCCGACGAAAAAAAGATCGTATTGTGTTTTAAGATCTCCTCATGTAAATAAAGATTCTCGTGAGCAATTTGAAATTCGCAGATATAAAAAGATTATTGATATTGAATCGGATTCAAAAGAAATAATAAATATTTTATTATCATTAGAACTTTCTCCTGGAGTTTCAACAGAACTTTATAGTTATAAATAACTTTCACTTTCATTCAAGTTTTAGTTAAAAACTAAAACTTGAATGAAAAGTTATACTGCTACTAACTCTTCTTCTTTAAAATTCGCCGTGTTTGTTCCACTGTAATTGACTTTAACAAATCTAACTATAACTGGATAATTTGCAGCTTTTTTCTCTGTAGTAACCACAGTCCCAATATCATTATACCAATACGATTCTTTTCTTAAAATGCGTACTTTTGCTCCTCTATCTAACATAATATTATTTTTATTTAAGTTATTAATTAATAGTTATATTACAGATTATAGAGGCACTAGTTATAAAGTTTACATAAAATTTTGCTTCGTTGTTTATCAGAACAATAACTGTTAATAATAAATTATTATTAATATATGCTAAGGAGAAGCATTCATGAAAAATCAAACCTTACGGAATTTTATTATAGTTTTAGTTGGAGTTGCACTAATTTCAGGCTTTGTTTATTTAAAATGGGATAATTTCACTGATTTAGCAACTAATTTAATTAATTTTAAGAATAGTCATCCAACAAAGATCGTTTCATACGATACATTTTTACGTTATTTAGAGAATGGTGATATAAAAAAAGTCGATTTATATGAAAATGCTGAAATAGCAGTGTTTAATGCTTTCGATTCATTAGATAAAAATCTTATAAAATCAGATACAGGCATTGCAGTTTTAAATAATTTTTTGTCTAGTGATGATTTACAACATGTAGGTGTAAAAATACCTGTTAGAAATTCTTCTTTAATTTTAACATTACGTGAATACAAAATAGATTTTACAGCTTACCCAATTGTAAGTTTTGATTCAGTCTGGCCTATTTTAAGTGTTTTATTAATTCCAGTTTTACTTATAGTTGTTTATCGACTTTTTTTTTCTGAAGGTAGTAATTACGACTTTTTTGGGAACTTACGTAAAGCTAGAGCAAAAATACAATTAGATGCTGATACTGGGGTTTTATTTAGTGATGTTGCTGGGATTGATGAAGCTAAACAAGAATTTGAAGAATTTGTTTCTTTCTTAAAAATGCCACAATTGTTTACAGCTGTAGGAGCGAATCCACCTAAAGGTGTAATAATTGTTGGGCCGCCTGGTACTGGAAAAACTTTATTAGCAAAGGCAATTGCTGGAGAAGCAGGAGTACCATTTATTAGTATTTCTGGGTCTGAATTTGTAGAAATGTTTGTTGGGATTGGTGCGTCACGTGTTCGTGATTTATTTGAGACTGCTGAACGAAATTCACCTTGTATTTTATTTATCGATGAAATTGATGCGATTGGAAGACAACGTGGAACCGGTGTTGGAGGGACGAATGATGAAAGAGAACAAACATTAAATCAAATTTTAACGGAAATGGACGGTTTTAAACCTACAAGTGGGATAATTGTTATTGCTGCTACGAATAGGGCGGATGTATTAGATTCTGCTTTATTACGTCCTGGTCGTTTTGATAGACAAATAACTGTTTATTTACCAAATATTTATGGTCGTATCGAGATTTTAAAAGTCCATAGCCGAAATAAAAATATAGACTCAAAAACATCACTTAAATTCATTGCTCAACGCACTGCCGGTTTTTCTGGAGCAGATTTAGCTAATATTTTAAATGAAGCTGCTATTTTAACAGCTCGAGCTAATTTAGAAACTATAACAATTAAACAAATTTATACAGCAATTGAAAGAATTATTGCTGGATTAGAAGGAGTCCTTTTAAATGATTCTCGCAATAAAAGGTTAGTTGCTTACCATGAAGTTGGACATGCTTTAACTGGTACATTATTAAAAAATCATGATGATGTTCAAAAAGTAACTTTAATACCAAGAGGTCGTGCTCAAGGATTAACTTGGTTTACACCAGATGAACAACCTTTAATGACAAGAGGTCAGTTATCTTCAAGATTAATAGGTACTCTTGGAGGACGTGCTGCAGAGAAAGTTATTTTTGGGAAAATGGAAATCACTAGTGGTGCAAGCAATGATTTCTTTAAAGTAAATAATTTAGCAAGACAAATGGTTACACGATTTGGGATGTCTAGTTTAACTCCAATGGCTATGGAATTACCAAAACCTACAATATTTTTTGGAAGAAGTGTACAAACTAGACCAGATTGTTTCCTGGATATTGCAGATAAAATTGATCTACAAATTATTGAAATGGTTGAAGATGGATTTGAAAAAGCTTGTGTTACATTAGAAAGAAACCGTTTATTATTAGACCAATTAGCCACATTATTGACTCAAATTGAGACAATTGATGGGAAAGAATTTGAGCAATTTGTAAGTACTTATACGGGTTTACCTAAAAAACCTCAGTTAAAAATAGTTGACGCTCAAAAAAAAGAAATTAAGATTGAAGCACAACCAGTGTCCTATGTAGATACTGTATAATGTTTTAGAATTTAAGCATATACGAACAATTTTAATTGTTTTTGTATGCTTAAATTTTAAAATTAAGATTAATTACCTAAGCTTTGCCAATCTACATCAACATCATTTAAAATTAATGAAGAATTATATATTTGTAAAATAATTAGTAAAAAAACTAAAAATAATAACATAGCTATACCCATAAGTAATGTCGTAGCCCAACCTGGTGCTACTTTACCATATTCAGAATTTAAAGGTCTTAAAATATCACCTAATTTTGTTTTAAAAGCCATAATTTAATAAAGGTTTAAGTTAATCAATAACAATTTCTTGTAAGTATAATAAATTAATAAATATAAATTTAATAAAAACTATGGAAACATCTACAATTTTAATAATATTTGTCTCAAGTTTATTAATAGGAATTACCGCTTATTCAACCTATACAGCCTTTGGACCGGGATCAAAACTTTTAAGAGATCCTTTTGAAGAGCATGAGGACTAATAATATAAAGAGTAAATTTTTAATATTACCTCTATAATAAGAATTAATATTCTTACTATAGAAGTAATATTAAAAATTTACTCTTTTAATATTTTAGGCGGATCACGGAAGAAAACAGCAAAGAAAAGAACCATTAGTGTTCCAATCAGTAAAATCGCGTATACTAATGCTGGCTGTGAAAGTTGTGAAAAATCTATACCCATATTTTTTCCTTTTAAATTAATTAAAAAATTAAATTATACTACACCTTGTTTACGAGTTGTTTCATCACCTAGTTTTTGGAATGCACCAAATTCTACTTGTTCTGTAACCTCTGAACCAATCCCTGTAAATACATCACGGAATATAGTACGAGAACCATGCCATAAATGACCTAAAAAGAATAGTAATGCTAAATTTAAATGACCAAAAGTATACCAACCACGAGGGCTACTTCTAAATACTCCATCAGATTCTAAACTTGTTCTATCAAACTCGAAAACTTCACCAAGTTGAGCTTTACGAGCAAATTTTTTCACAGTTGGGGCATCTTTAAAAGATTGTCCATTTAATTTACCACCATAAAAACTTACATTTACACCTACTTGTTCAATACTATATTTTGATTCTGCACGTCTAAATGGTATATCTGCACGAATAATACCGTCTTTATCAATTAAAATTACAGGGAATGTTTCAAAGAAAGCAGGCATACGACGTACTGATAATTCTCGACCTTCACGATCTCTAAAAATTGGGTGACCTAACCATGCTTCTGCAATACCATCACCTTTATTCATAGGTCCAGATCTAAATAAACCACCTTTTGCTGGGTTATTACCAATATAGTCATAAAAAGCTAATTTATCTGGAAGACTTGACCACGCCTCACTTTCTGATAAACCTTCATTTAATGAAACCTCAACACGACGCTCAATTTCTTGTTGGAAATAACCACTATCCCATTGGTATCTTGTTGGTCCAAATAATTCAATTGGTGTAGTTGCAGAACCATACCACATAGTCCCTGACGTAATAAAAGCTGCAAAGAAGACAGCTGCAATACTACTTGATAAAACTGTTTCAATATTTCCCATTCTTAAGGCACGATATAAACGTTGAGGTGGTCTTAAAGTTAAATGGAAACCACCAGCTAAAACCCCAAAACTACCAGCTGCCATATGATGTGCGGCTATACCACCTGGATTAAAGGGATTAAAACCTGACGGACCCCATGATGGAGCTACAGGTTGAACTTGTCCTGTTAAACCATATGCGTCTGAAACCCAAATACCTGGACCAAAAAATCCAGTAACATGGAAGGCTCCAAAACCAAAGCATAATAAACCAGATAAAAATAAATGTATCCCAAAAATTTTTGGTAAATCTAACGAAGGTTCACCTGTTCTTGGGTCGCGGAATAATTCAAGATCCCAATAAACCCAATGCCAAACAGCCGCTAAGAAACAAAGACCTGATAATATAATATGAGTATAAGCGACTCCTTCATAACACCATAAACTTGCAATGGGTTCAGATCTTTCACCAGCAATATCCCACCCTGTCCAAGAGTCAGAAACACCTAATCTTGTCATAAAAGGCATAACAAACATACCTTGACGCCACATTGGGTTTAAAATAGGATCTGAGAAATCAAATATAGATAATTCATATAATGCCATTGAACCTGCCCAGCCAGCTACTAGTCCTGTATGCATTATGTGAACTGCAATTAATCTACCTGGGTCATTAAGAACTACAGTATGAACACGATACCATGGTAATGCCATTTATTAGAAGCTCCTATTAAGTGAACATGTTTTTGACTTTCTTACTATGAGATTTTTATAAAAGAATGTTAATCTTGACAATTTACTTAACTATATGTATTATATAGTATGTTATTATTTAAATTAAAATAAATTTTACTTGTACTAATTACTAAATTTAAAAAATTCAATAATATGGTAGCTGAGTATAAAGTACATCTGGTAAGCAAAGAACACAAGATTGATCAAGTTGTTATGATTAAAGATGATGAAACAATATTAGACGTAGCTGAAAAGGATGGGATAGATCTTCCATATTCTTGCCGTGCTGGGGCTTGTTCATCATGTGCGGGCAAGTTACTAAAAGGAGAGGTAGACCAATCGGAGCAAGCATTTTTAGAACCTGAACAAATAGAGGCAGGTTTTATATTAACTTGTGTAGCTATGCCTATGTCAGATTGTGAAGTTATAGTTCATGCAGAAGAAGAACTATTTTAATTGAATCAATAGTTCTATTTGTCTAGAAACATTACACTTCTGGATAAATGGAACTATTGATTCAATTAAACGAGTAAATTATTTCAATGTTACAACGGCCCCTGCATCTTCCAGTAATTTTTTAGTCTCTTCCGCAGCAGCTTTGGTTAACCCTTCTTGAATAACTTTTGGTGTATTTTCAACGACTTCCTTAGCCTCTTTTAGTCCTAGCTCTGTAACCGCTCTTACTACTTTTAATATAGAGATTTTTTTATCTTTAGGGACTTCATCTAAACTTACATTAAACTCTGTTTTTTCTTCACCACCGGCACTATCTTCAGATGGTGATGCTCCTCCTGCGCTCATCATCATCATACCTCCTCCTGCCGAAGCATCAACATCAAAAGTTTCTTCTATAGCCTTAACCAATTCAGCAGCTTCTAATAATGTTAATGTTTTTAATTCATCAATTAAAGTCGAAATTTTTTCAGTCATATTTCTATATATATTTTTTTTATTTTTATAATTTTTAATTCATTTACCAAAAGACTATGAATTTTATTTTAACGTAGAAATGTCTAGTTCAATAGAAGGTCCCATTGTACTACAAATATGGAAAGTTTTAAAGTAACGACCCTTAACTCCGGGAGGTTTATTATTTTCAATCGATTTATAAACAGCAAGTAAGTTTTCTAATAAGTCTGAATCAGTAAAATTACTTTTCCCAATCATTAAATGAACAATCCCCGTTTTATCAGCTCTATACTCTAATTTCCCTTTTTTAAACTCCTCTAAAGTTACTTTCACATCAGTGGTTACTGTACCAGCTTTTGGTGATGGCATTAAGCCTTTTGGACCTAAAATTCTTCCTAGTTTCGCTAATTTTGGCATCATATCAGGTGTAGCGATTAAAATATCAAAATCAAGACCACCTTTAGTGATTGTTTCAATTAAATCATCCGACCCAATTACGTCAGCTAAATTTTGATATTCAGGTGTAATAGCTTCTAACGGCATTAGGACAGCTATACGTTTAGTGGTACCAGTTCCTTTAGGTAAAATTAGAGTACTACGTAATTGCTGGTCACTGTATTTAGGATCAATTGATAAAGAAACATGTGCTTCAACAGATTCTATAAAATTAGCATTTGCAGTTTCTTTTAAAAGACTAATTGCTTCAGTTTGATTATATAAGCGCTCTTCTACTTTTTGCCTATTTTCTCTTGTTCGCTTATTTAATTTCCTCATTCTTTTTTCAACCCGTTATTTAAAAAATTTTGAACACTATTCTATTATTGAAATTCCCATATTTTTTGCTGTTCCTGCAATAATTTTAAAAGCACTATCTAAATTTTTTGTATTTAAATCAGGTAACTTTATTGCTGCAATCTTTTCTACTTCACCCTTTGTAATAGACCCGACTACTTGTCGATTTGGTTCTGAAGCACCTTTTTTTATATTACTAGCTTTAACTAATAGTACTGAAGCTGGAGGTGTTTTTAGTATAAAGGTATATGATCTATCTTCATACACAGATATTTCAACTGGAATAATTAAACCAATTTGGTCATTTGTTCTAGCATTGTATTCTTTGCAAAAAGCTGAAATATTAACCCCATGTTGGCTAAGAGCTGGACCTACAGGAGGTGCCGGAACAGCTTTACCTGCAGCTAAAGCAAGTTTTATTATACTGGTTACTTTTTTTGCCATATATATTTTTTATTTGAATTTAATAATTTTAAAATTACTAATTTTTAAAATTTCTAGTTTTGTTTTTGATACTACGCGTCCTGAAGGACTTGAACCCTCGGCACTAGGTTTTGGAGACCTATGTTCTACCAACTGAACTAAGGACGCTATTAGGGTTAAATTTTTATAGTCATATAATCATCTAATTTTACCTTTTAGGTCAAATTATAAATCTCCATACAGTATTCTTACCTGTTGTTATTTGAAAACCGCTTTGAAGAATTCGAATATAAATTTTTCTCGCATTATTTGATCTATTTATAGAAATTATTTCCTCTTGAATTTTTTTATTTGGATTGGTTATTTAGTTCCTACCTCTTTGAATCGATTCAACTATACAACTCGTATTAAATACTAATTATTTAAAACGAGAAATACCCCATGATATGAAATAATTTTTTATTTTTCGTTAAGTTACAATTTATATCCAACGTTTATATTTTAAACTAAAATAGTCAGGTGGTATTTCTTCTACGCAAATTAATTTTAAATGACTAAATTTTTTAAAATTTCAAACTCTTAATATTAAAAAACTAATCATTACTAACTTGAAACAGTAAAAAAGTTTGATAAAAAAACCAAAACTAGAGTATTCCGAACTTTATTTTGCGATAATCATTGTTAAAGCCTAGTATTTATACCTCAAGTCAGATTGGATAAATGTTTAAAATAGAATACCTAACGTTTGGTTATAATATGTTTTATATTTTCTATTTCTCTTTAGCTAGCTAATCTCTTTTTAAGTAGTAGTTATAAGGGTTAAATCTATTTTTTTAATTAGTCATACTTTTAAAAGTAAAATAAACTACTTTTGAATGTAGAAAAAATAAATGAATAGCTATCTATTCATTTATCTTTTTAAATGATTAGAATATTACCTATAAGCATAGCGATACGTCTACATTATTTATTTATCTATTTAAATTAAAAAATCTTAGGTATTTTGGGTCAAAAGCCAATTTTGTTGACCCAATAGGACCATTTCGATGCTTAGCAATAATTAATTCTATTAAATTTTTATCTATCGTTTCTTTATTATAATAATCTTCACGATAAAGCATAATAACAACATCTGCGTCTTGTTCAATAGAATTATGAATAATTAGATGATTACTTAAATAATTTGAATAATTTGAAACCTGGATATCATAAACAGGTGCTAATTGGTAGTAACTGATTTTATTAACCTTTTCCCAACTTATAACATATTTATTAAAACTATTTAATGACTTAATCCCTATTAATAATTTTGCACTAATAAAATTATTTCTTATTAGTTGATCAATTTTTCTCCAACCTTTATTTGTTAAAATTTTATGATTACTAGTTATTAGTAATGACCACGCCAAATTACTTTCTAATTTATATATAGGTTTTTGACCAGTTAATTTTATAGTTAATAATTTTTGCTTTGCGACAAATTTGCCAGTCCAACAGAAAATAGATTTTTTTTTCTTAATTTTTGTTATATATTTAGCAAGTGAAAATTTAATACAACCACTTTCTCTTAAATCAGCTAAAATTGGTCTTTTATTTACACGACTTTCTACATTCCGACTTAATTGTGATAAAACAATAATTGGTATATTTAAATCACGAGCTAGTTTTTTTAAAGCTCGTGTAATCTTAGAAAGTTCTTGAGCTCGGTTTGAAGGTTGGTCAGCCCCTTCTAATAATTGTAAATAATCAATTACAATTAAATTGATCGGGTTTGATGATTCTAAATCAATACTCTTTATTTTTAATTTTATTTCACCTACAGATAAGTCGGGTGTATCATCAATAAAAAGTCGTAAGTTTGACAAATCACGAACTGTAGAATTTATTTTGATCCACTCCGTTTCTTTAATTCTTGAAGCTCGTAACCTTGTATTTGTTATTTGAACTTCAGAAGCTAATAAACGGTATAATAATTGTTGACGCGTCATTTCTAAACTAAAAAAAACGACTCCAGTATTATGATGTTGAGCTATATTTTTTGCTAAATTAAAAGCAAAAGCGGTTTTACCCATAGAAGGACGCCCAGCAATAATAATAAGATCCGAATTTTGGAATCCTTGAGTTATTATGTCAAATTCTGTAAAAGTTGTTTTTAAACCAGGTAGACGCGGGACTCTTAAACCTTCTTCAATTTCTTTTATAATTTGTTGTAAGCCGTCGTTTACACTTATAAGATGTTGCCTTGATTTATTTTCTGATAATAGAAAAAAATTTTGCTCAATTTTTGTAAAAATAATTTCTAAAGGAATTTCCGTTAAATAACCATCTTCAATTATTTCTTCACCAAGTTTAATCAATGATCTTCGTAAATATTTTTCATAAATTAATGATATATATTCTTCAAGATTAGTTACTCTATTCATTTGGTTTAAAAGATCAAGAAGCAGATTTGCGCCTCCAATCTTTAATAAAAAACCATTGTCTTGTATCCATGTAATTAAATTTATATAATCAATTGTTTTGCCTTCTGCATAGAGTATTAATAAAGCTTTATAAATAATTTGGTGCTTATCTAAATAGAAAGCTTCAATTGGTAATTTTTCACTAACTAATAAGATTACCTCAGGCATTGTTAAAATGCTACCTAAGACTAGTTTTTCAGCTAATAGGTTATATGGAAGTACTGATTCTACATCAGATAGTTCTAAATCATTCAT